CTCTGTCCTATCCATTAGACAATGGACGCTTTTCATTCCAATTTTCCTATTTCTTGTTCGGAAAAATAGTTGAACCAATTCCGGGAATTCCGTATTCAAGTCAATGATGCATTACATTAATTATATTCATAAAATTTTTTATAAAATAATAAAAATCTCAAAATATTTCATTCTATTTTTTTCTTATTTCTTATTAATTTAATAAAAAATAAAGTAAAAGCGGGTAGCGGGAATCGAACCCGCATCGTTAGCTTGGAAGGCTAGGGGTTATAGTCGACGTTGATTCATCATTTTTAGCGTCTCTAATTCAAAACTGAACGTGAAACTTTGGTTTCATTCGGCTCCTTTATGGAAGATGTATAAATTCCTATATTAAATTAAGACATGAACGAAAAAAAAAATTCCACCCATAACATCTATGTCAGCTTTTCTGTCTGAATGTATTCAGAACAACCCGCTTTCTAGACGATCCCTATAGAAGGGGGATTATATTATAACAACCTTTCTAGTTACTTCGTTCTCTATTTCTATGTGAGAGAATCCTTAGGAAAAGCATTTTGTTTCTACCGAGCTAAAACAATTTGTCGATGTCTCTAGTAAACCAAAGTCATTGTTTAATAGCCATTTTGCTTCAATTTCCGTAATACAAATTCCAAATTAAAGATTTAGTTACGATTAGAAAGCCACTTTCTATCTTTATCCATGGATCCTTTACTCATACTTATTCAATTAGAAGTATTGATCTAATTAAAAAAAAAAAAATTATGTTTCGTAATCTCATAATCCAATTTTTCAATTTTTAATTGATTCTTGGATACAAATCACGAGAATGTATATTCTTCCTCGAATTTTTCATTGAGAGGTAAAGGATTAAATCCTTTTAAGAAATAAAGTTTTTGGTCGGAATGAAATATTAATCAAACCGAAAGACCCCTTAACTATATAAAGGATTATAGAACGAATCACACTTTTACCACTAAACTATACCCGCTACAATCCGATTATTGTATATAAATGAACCTTTTGTCGAACAAGAAAATGGGTCGTAATAAAAAGTTAAAAGAGTAAAAAGAAAGGATAGGATCATAAAATAATCATGAAAATTAGAGCGTTTACGTGTTGTATCAGAGAACCCAATGAGATTCGGAAAAGAGAATTCATTAAATTTCAATAACTAAAACTAAATAACAAGTGTTTTTTTGCCGGAGGTTTTTTACCTAGACGTCTCGACAAAACTACTTAAGCCATAACATACATGAAAATGTATTGTGCAAGAATCCACAGTTCCCTTTTTGTTATTTTTTTACTTTACTAAAATAAAAGGAATAAAGAAAATAAAGAATAAATATAAAAAATTAAGATAAGAAACGACACTTTGATTCGATATCATTTGATTCTATATCATAGAAATCTAAAGAGTTTTTATTTTTCCAATCGTAATAACAAGCAAGTATTTTAGTTTTCAAATAAAAAAAAAATGATTTATGATTCGTTGGAACAATAAATGGCGGGCCCGGCCTGGTCAGTACTTAGCCGGGCCGTGGAACTAAAAAGCACTCTCGGATGAAAAAAAAATATTATGAAGGGCTCTTTCAATCCTTATTTTTTATAATGTAACATAGTATTATCCTTTTTCAATTGGGAGGAGAGATGGCTGAGTGGACTAAAGCGTCGGATTGCTAATCCGTTGTACGAGTTTTTCGTACCGAGGGTTCGAATCCCTCTCTTTCCGTTTTTGTTGATGACTTGGTATTTTCTTTCGAATTTTTCGCGAGCTCTTTTTATTTTTAATAGTTAAAAATGTGTAATAGATAAAATCCTACTAAGAACATTTAAAAATCAAGCAAGGAAAACAAAAACCTTATCTTTTATTCTTCACGTCCAGGATTACGTCCTGGATCATTAGACAGGAATCCGAAAATAAAGAGAGAAACAAAGAATATCACTACCGTGTAAACAAATAGTTTGAGAGTAAGCATTACATAATCTCCAAGATTTTTTTTAGTAAAAAAGAGAATAGATTCTCCGTTTTTATACCGCATACCCTACTATTTTGATTTTTTATTTTGACACCAAGAAATAAAGTGGGGTGATCCAGATTTTTCGCGGTTGTACAAGAATTTCAATATTTGAATTGAGGGTGTAAGACTTATCTGATCTTATCAATTCTTTTCTTTGAATTTTTTTTTTTTCAATAAATCATGAATTTGTCTAGACATTATTAAATTAAAGATATCATCGAAAACTTACAGCAGCTTGCCAAACAAAGGCTAAGAGAAAAAAAAACAGGGGTATTACTGGCATAACATCTACGATTGGATTTAAAAAAGCGTAGGCCTCGGGCAATTTGGCGACGAAAAAACTACTTGAATAAAGAGCAGAATTAAGACAGATACAGATCAAACTAAATATATTAAGCATAACAAACATTTTGTTCTTGAGGATAATTGTATTTTATTTATTTTGATTGAGTTATTAATAAATTGAGTTTTTTATTATTTTCTTTTTTTTATTATTTTATTATTATAAATATGTTATTATTCATAGAAAAGAAAAATGAATAAAAAGAAAATAAGATAGACCAAAAAACTTTCTTTGATTTGAACTCACCCAATCAAAAATCCTTCAATTCTCAAATCAAAAGAGAATAGAATAAACCATACTTTCATACAATATCTTAATTGAATTATATGTAATGATCAATAAATTCTGTTTAATTCTACGTCTACATGTATAAAAATTCTAGTAATCTATTTTATAGATAATAGATATTTAGACTTGAGTTGACGAACAACCAGTACCAATATTAGTGTTTATTAGTGTCGACTAGAAATGGGGCGTGGCCAAGTGGTAAGGCAACGGGTTTTGGTCCCGCTATTCGGAGGTTCGAATCCTTCCGTCCCAGAACATACCTGACCCACGATCATTTTATTAATCTATAATTTTATTAATCTATATCATAATAAAATATATCAAAATAAAGATTGTCTTTTCGACCAGTCTTCCGTTTAAGAGTATAATATTGTTATAGAATGTGATTCTTATTTTTTTTTTTTATTATTAATCATATCTTTTTCACAAATTTAATCGAGTTCAAATAACACGCATATGAAACGAAATTTTGATTTGTTAAATATTACTGATTTTACAATATGAAATATGAAAAAATAACAACCTAAATCTTCAATCTTTCCTTACATCAGTCTTTTTTTTTTTTATTAATCATTGATGGTTTAATCCAATATGGATTTATCTTTCTCTTAATGATGATAAAAAGCGAATGGTACTTACTGTAAAACCTTATGCAAATAATGATATAGGGTAGGAAACTATTCAATCAATTAAATCTTTTTAATGATTTCTTATGAGTTCTTGGTACTCTAAGAAGTGTGAAATTGTTGAATTTATCCTATCACGTTACTTGAAGATAGAGATTCAAAATAACTTGTTTATTCGTGTTTATTTATTCATGTTATGTTAGTTATAATTAAAAAAAAATTATAAACAATGGGGTTAAATTGATTGAATTCTTGTTGAGACTTCGTCATACATTATCCATTCTTCATATAGAAGAAAAAAGTATAGATTATTATGTACCGACCGAACCGATGATTATTCACGATTCCATAATTGAATCAATTACATACTGGTTCCAAACTGAAGGAATGTTATGGTAAAACTTCGTTTAAAACGATGTGGCAGAAAGCAACGTGCGACTTGAAGGACATGATCAGCTGTGGATTCTTACATCCACCACTTTTTTATATTATATAGGAATGAAAGTGCTCTTGGCTCGACATCATTTGTTCTGTTCCACTGGAACCCTCATTTTTGAGAGTGTTGCCATGTAAATAGTACACGATGGAGCTCGAGTAGAACGTATTGATTAATTTCTCAAGGGCAAGAATCTAAGGTTAGTATCGATCAATAAATTGGAACAACTTCGTAAGTATATTTTAGATATATAAATCTAAAGGATCCAATTCGATAAAATTAAAAAGTTAATTTTGTTGGAATTGGTAAAACTCTTTTGATCAAATCAAAAGTAAAGTGTATTACGTAGGAATCAACCATTCATACGATTCTTTGATAGAAAGAAATCACAAAAAATGGTATGTTGCTGCCGTTTTGAAACGATTTAAAGATCACCGAAGTAATGTCTAAACCCAATGATTCAAGGCAAAGATAAAGATCCTGGAACAAGGAAATACCGTTTTCAATTGTCTCAACAACCAGATCATATTTAAGAATCAAAATAGATTCTAAAGGAGACAGACAAAAAGGGTTAGAGACCACTCAATAAATTTAATACCTAAAAGGTTTCTTTTGAGTTATTTGAGAGTTATTCAACTTGAGTTATGAGGATACAAATAATTTTTTTTTTTTGGGGGGGGGGGGAAGACTAAGAAAAAGTATTTAAACTAAAATCAATAATATAATGAATTTGATGATTTTATGGATCTATTTGATATTATGATTCTATACATAGACATAATTTAGAATTTTCTCGAGCCGTACGAGGAGAAAACTTCTTATACGTTTCTAGGGGGGGGGGTATTGTTCATCTATCCCAATGAGCCATTTATCGAATCGTTGCAATTGATGTTCGATCCCGACGAGAGGGAAGAGATCTTCGTAAAGTGGGTTTTTATGACCCGATAAAGAATCAAATCTATTTAAATGTTCCTGCTATTCTATATTTCCTTGAAAAAGGTGCTCAACCTACAGGAACTGTTCATGATATTTCAAAAAGGGCGGGGGTTTTTACGGAACTTCGCCCTAATCAACAAATAAAATTCAATTAATGAAATAAAAAAAATGTGGATGATTTGTATATAGCCTTGTATAACCTTTTTGTTTCTTTGCTATTTCCTCTTTTGTTCTATTTATATCATACTCAATTTATTATTGTTACTATAAAAGAGTGTCTTTTATAACGACAAAAATCTATTTATATTTTATTGATATAAATTTTTTTGATATATATAAAATAGATAGAAAAAGATTAAGTGAATAAATAAATGAAGTAATCGGGTCTATAAATATAAAATTTTGAGATTACTGTCAATGAGTTAAGGAACAAATAAAAAAACACAAATTGCTTATTTTAGTGAATAAACCTCATTTTTTTACTTAATTTATTTTTCCACCAATATTGTATCAATGTTGTGTTGTATAGAAATATTATATATAGTGCCAATCCAACACAAGTCCTTAGTTTTTTTTTTTTTTTTCTTATTTTTTCTTATAATTCTAATTGTCTAATTGATTGAAATTGGAATTGTTAGTTATATTTATAAATTGTTTTTTCTTTTGTATTCTTTTCTCAACATTCATATTGACAACAGTGTATCAAATAAATATAATCCGATCGTGGATAAACGGATCCATTTATATCTCCGTCCCATAGCTTTTATTTCATTCAAATAATGGGTTCTTGTATTTTCTGTGATACAAGAAGTCTTTTTTTGATTAAGATTAAACTCAATAAAAATCTATATATACTATAGAATTAATGGATGACATAAGAGACAAGGAGCTATTTATAAATATTTGACTTTATCCCTATTTTTATCTGAGAATTTTTTCATCGGATCTGTTCATTTTTATTATGTTCAGAATCTAATCAATTAGAATTTTAAAAATTTTTGCTATTTTAATGTTTTGATTGGTTTGGATTGCGTTGTGCAATTCAATCTTTTTTTTATTGAGATTCCGATTGTATCTACACATTCTAATTATTTTATTTGGGTTGCTAACTCAACGGTAGAGTACTCGGCTTTTAAGTGCGGCTAGCATCTTTTACACATTTGTATGAAGCAAAAGATTCGTCCATACCATCGGTAGAGTTTGTAAGACCACGACTGATCCTGAAAGGAATGAATGGAAAAAGCAGCATGTCGTATCAATGGATAATTCTAAGAATATTTCATTCTTACCGAATAGGTCCAAAACCTTATTTAAATTGTTTGAATTCTTGTCGTGTAATAAAAAAAATGAATTTGGTCGAGTGAATAAATGGGTAGAGCCCTACTACGGTTCCAATTATAGGGAAACAAAAAGTAATGAGCTTCTGTTCTTAATTTTTGAATGATTACCCGATCTAATTAGACGTTAAAAATATATTAGTGCTTAATACGGGAAAAACTTTTCCCATGAGTGGATTATAAATTTCTTATGAGTCCTAATTATTAGCTATTACCCATTATGGGGTAGAGATAAATGTGTAGAAGAAGGCAGTATATTGATAAAGATTTTTCAAAATCAAAAGAGCGATTGGATTGAAAAAATAAAGGACTTCTAACCATCTTGTTACCCTAGAATGAACATAAATCAATTAGATGGAAAAAGAGAGGCTAGAGAGTCTGTTGATGAGTCTTACTTGTTCCGAGGTATTTTCTTACTATAATACCTTGTTTTGACTGTATCGTACTATGTATCATTTGATAACCCAATAAATCACCTATTTCTTTTCTTGTTCAAATTTAAAATGGAAGAATTTCAAGGATATTTAGAACTAGATAGATATCAGCAACATGACTTCCTATACCCACTTATCTTTCGGGAGTATATTTATGCACTTGCTCATGATCATGGTTTAAATAGATCTATTTTGTTGGATAATGTAGGTTATGACACTAAATATAGTTTACTAATTATAAAACGTTTAATTAGTCGAATGTATCAACAGAATCATTTGATAATTTCCGCTAATGATTCTAACCAAAATAAATTTTTTGGGTACAACAAAAATTTGTATTCTCAAATGATGTCGGAGGGATTTGCAGTCATTGTGGAAATTCCGTTTTCCCTACGATTAGTATCTTCCTTAGAGGCGACAGAAATCGTAAAATCTTATAATTTACGATCAATTCATTCAATATTTCCTTTTTTAGAGGACAAATTCCCACATTTAAATTATGTATCAGATGTACTAATACCCTACCCCATTCATCTGGAAATCTTGGTTCAAACCCTTCGCTATTGGGTGAAAGATCCCTCTTCTTTACATTTATTACGACTCTTTCTTCACGAGTATTATAATTGGAATAGTCTTATTACTCCAAAAAAAATTATTTTTTCAAAAAGTAATCCACGATTATTCTTGCTCCTATATAATTCTCATGTATGTGAATACGAATCCATTTTACTTTTTCTTCGTAATCAATCTTCTCATTTACGATTAACCTCTTCTGGTATCTTTTTTGAGCGAATACATTTCTATGAAAAAAAAAAATATCCTGTAGAAGAAGTCTTCGTTAATGATTTTCCGGCCGCCATCTTATGGTTCTTCAAGGATCCTTTTATGCATTATGTTAGATATCAAGGAAAATCTATTCTGTCTTCGAAGGATACCCCTCTTCTGATGAATAAGTGGAAATATTATCTTGTCAATTTATGGCAATGTCATTCTTATGTGTGGTCTCAACCAGGAAGGATTTATATAAACCAATTATCCAAGCATTCCCTTGATTTTTTGGGTTATTTTTCAAGTATGCG